ACAATTAACCAACGGGGACCGACAGACAGCTTGCTTAGTAAAGTCTTTTATCTTCCATTCAGGGGTCATGAATGATTAAGAGAAACGAAGGGTGAGTGCAACGAACTAGAATTTGGGACCAGTCTTGTAGCGAATAAAGGAAAAAGGTCCCGGTAGGGGTCAGCAGCGTCGGGAGGCGGAGGTGAACAACAAGGACTATCTCTCGTAGCCGATATCCCACCCTTCTTCCGTAAGGATGGATTCGGGCTTAAGCCAACTCGACCAAGGGGGGGAGGATAACTCCTTTTCAATAATAGGAGCGTAACCTACTACTAATGTATGTAGACCAAGGACTTTCCATTTCAACGGGATTCTCGTCTCAAGGGCATTTCCGCCAATCACTTCAACAGTGCCAAAATGCCCTATTCCTTGAGTCACTGGAACCGCTGACCCCACTTACAAGAACCCCCGTACTTCTTATGAGCCGGGATCGATCATATTCGCATTTCCACCATGTTTCAGCAGCCATCGAAAGCAAAGAGATCAGGTCGTTATATTCTACCAAATAGATGCCGATGCTCCCGAACTGCTATAGGAGTCTAATTATCATTCCCTTCCCGCATCGCTAGAAAGATAAAGCTTTTCTTCTTTCAGTGAAGCTTAAGCTGTCTTGTCTTTATGTGCATTCCTTTTATTTAAGACAGCCTGCCAGCCAGGGGAAGGATCTCAAGTCCGAGTGGAAGGCTATCCCACAATCCTTCATGAAAACCCTCTTTAAAGCCTATATCGTGTCGTTTAAGGCACAGTAACCGTCTTCCATGTTAGATTCATCGTTGGACCTTGTTACGTGCCGAAAAAGACGTTATAGCGACCATCCTGGGCCTTCCACGATTGTTGACCTGTCTCGGACCGGGGAAGACGTTCTTCAAGACAGGACATACGGTACAGAAAGGATCATCTAAGGATCTTGTCTGGACGGAGATGTGTCTTTCCTAAGCAAGACGGTAAAAAACAATCAAGACTTTTAAGAATACATAAGACCTTCTTAGGAAAGTCTCTATCCTTCTCTTACAGTCAATCATTCCTAAAGTCAAGACATTGAAGACAGTAAAGGGGAATCTGCTATCTGATTGCCCTGTAGGCCCCATCTCCATTAAAGTATTAGCCAGTGCTTCTTTCCGCCGATTAGATCTGTGGAATCCAACCTTAAAGGTAAACTCTATGAATCCTATAAGAAGAGAGGTTGTCCGGGACAGGGAGAACCTTTCCGGCAATACAGATTCCATATCCAAAATGCTCGGAAGGAACCTTCGATATCCAACCCCACGTGGAACCTGCCCTAAGAGCGGTTTTCGAGAAAAAAACTGGTCATTCTGTAGATCCGAGATAGAACTCCGGTCCTGCAACTCCTTCCCTTGATAGCCTTGAGTTGTTGGTTACACCGCACCGGAAAAGCACTCTCTGGGAAATCCGGATCTTTCTCAGCAGGGACAGTACCAAGGATATCAGGGTTAGATAGCTTTTTTTCTCTGGCAGTCTAAAATCTTTCCAATCACTCGGGAAAGCCTATACCCGAAAGAGGGAAACCCTCTCTTTGCTTGCCATTGCAATATCGGAAACCGCAGGAAAGAAAGCCCCGGCCTGGTATTTTATTTTGACCGGCAGAAGCCGAACCAAACCCTAAGCAAAGAAGGGATGTGCCTTAGTTCAGTCTCGAGGACGGGATAATAGGGGCGTAGCACCGAATATGTAGGAGTAGTCTCACCCAGTAGATGGACAAGCCAGTAGTACCAATCAAGGAAGCCTTGAACTCTAGAGCTTTCTTTCCTGATGGGGACTAAGAAAAGGAGACGAATATAGCTAAACAGCTGCAGCAGAAAGAACGAAAAGCCAAAAGTCAAGGTGCATAGCGGTCTTTTCAAGAATAGGGGAGTACAGAATAAGGGGTTTGCAAGACAAAAGAGAGTCCGCTGGAACTACGGACAAGGATATTTTACTCAATTCCCCTCTTACTATTTTGAAAAGCGGAATAAAATGAAATTCCACCAGTGTGTATGTAAGACAACCAACATTCTCTATGTTCAATTGGGCAAGCCAGAGCAAGACTTCTCTGTGGGAATACCCGGCTATCTCCTACTTTAAATAGAGAAAATCCCTGGAATTCTCTGATGCCGGGGATTCTGTCTAAAAAACTGCGTATTGCGATCTCCGCTGACGATCGTTCTTTTCTTTTCATAAGATCTATTCTTGGGCTAGAGCGTTAATATAGCCTTTCTCTTTTATATGGGATAGGGCTTTGGAGAACTCCTAGAATGGGATTCCCCTTATGTGATATCCTAACTAGTACCAGTCTAACTAAGAGTCATCTGCTAGGCCAGCTTCCTGTGAGTAAGCCAGTGCTAAAGAAGAGGGCTAAGGAAAAGCGAAAAATTCATTGGGATAGATGCAGGGCCAATGAATTTCCGCCAATTGTAGCGGTGAGTGCTAAGTACTTTCGATTAATAGTTTGCAGGATTTCTAGAATAGGAATAGGCTTTTTCTTTAGAGTAAGACTCTTTGCTTGCTTCTTTCGGCCAGCTCAGCGGATGAGTGGCCGTATTCGACACCTCTTTCTCTTACGGCTAGTGCGCTATTTGAGATAGTGGAAAGGGGGTGTAGCGATAGAAAGTTTTGAATCAATAATTCCTCCAAAGTCATTGCTAGTACGTTTAATACAGTTACTGCTTTACCTTAGGCCTCAATTAGCAATCGTAAGGCCGACATGTCTTCATCCCGAAATAAGTAGATGCGGAATCTCTTTGAAAGGTAACTTGAATTAGCAGTCGGACTGTGAACCATTGTCACTCGTTAGGCCTCCCAATATAATGGATTTGAAGGAGTGAAAGCCACTTGACTCTAAGGAGAGGGGGTGACTTTCGCCTATCTATAAGGACAGTTGGAGTTGACGGTCCTAGTTCTGTTAGAGTAAGAGCTCTTGCTGGAATGCCTTCACCACCAGATATTGCATCAAGAGCTTCTATTGCATCAACTTTTATTGAACACTATACAATTTCGAAAAGAAGGAGCTTTGCCGTCGAGAGAAAAAAAAGGCAATTACTTCACTTTACTCGAGCTAATCAGGCTTGATGCCGGGAATAGAAGAAGATCTGATTCACCAATAGGCGAAGAAGCAATATATATTTCAAATATCTACTATTATCTTCTCACCTCATTCAGTCTTGATGGCAGATAGTTCAATGTACGCTCGATTGCTAGTAGTTTGAGGGAGAGTTCGAAAGCTTTGCTTTGATTCAATAGGTAATAGAGAGCAAAGATAAGCGCATCATCACTATACTCAAAATGAGACTGCAGTTATTACCCGGATCTAAGGTAAAAACCACGTCTGTGCCTAATACAGAAGGTAACAGGGAACTTCTTCAGCCGAGTTTCGATGCCACCCACGCTGGTCGTTGGAAAAACACCCGTTGGTTGTCGGATACAGTCAATATCTGTGAGAAGCTTCCTTCTCATCCGAAGCAACGAGAGATGCCAAAATACTGACATTTCCGAGAGCTGAATCGTCAACCGCAACACTGACCGCCCCAGCATTGTTGCTGCCGATCCTACCTGTACTGTAGGAAGAGAAGGACCTATTGCGACGGGGATATAATGCTCCGCGTGGAACACGAACCGAATCATGGGCCATGTCCAGACCCGGCGATAGGATAGGAGCCGAGCCACCTAACCTCCACCTTACCTTAGGTTGTCCTTGTCAGAACCATAAATGAGAAAAAGGGGGAATGCCATTCCATTCTTAACATCTTTCGCAACCTTTCTTTCACAGGTGGCAGAATTCTAGACCATATAACCTTGCCAACTAAAGCGGCCTACTCTATCGCAGTAAGGGCTTAAGCGATCGAAGTGACCTAACCTGCTTCCATCTAAAAGGGCTCTCGGTCATCTATGTCGTCTTTGGAACTCCTAAGTTTACGGGCCTAGCTCAACGAAAAGCAAGCCTTCTTCCCAGTTGCGATTAGGAACGTCCGTATAGCATCAGTCAATTTACCGTCGGGGAATAGAATGGAGCGGACTAATACTCTATTCGACTAGAGGAAGAATCTTTATTAAATAGGATGCCTCCCAAGCGCCGAGGGGCTAACCGTCATATTCTCAATCGGCTTTGCCTCGCTGCATACTTTCTTTTAGTATTCCTTACAGCTATTCTCCAATCACCCGAAAGCAGTGGCGAGGCGGACATTGAGCAGAAAGACTGACTTAAGACTTTATCATTCACACCGACCTGCTTTCATAAGCACTTGTTGGCAAGTTCGGAAGAAGGCTTTGAGGGGAACTAACTCTATGTGGCTCCGGTTCAGTACTGCTTCTCGCTTAGAATCTCTTCCAGCTGAGCTGCACTAACAGGCTTAGGTAAAGTACAGATAATGTGAGTGACTACATGCGAAAGCTTTTGCTTCTTCCTTTCCTTCTGCTGGCAAGTAGCTCTCCTTTTTTCCTGTAGTTCAGGATTCCCTCTCTATGCCCATATCTATTTAGTCAAAAGGCTAGTTCAATCGCTCTGAGGAAGTACTATAACTTGAATCAGTATCTCTAATAGGGCGATATCAGGCCTTCTGTGCGATATCGATCTTCTGTTTATGGTAAGCGGTCTGCCTTTCCCCTTACTAGATCAAATAGGGAAATTCAAAAAAGTACAGGAAAGGAAACCTTATTCGATGACCACTCCTCCTTCTGCATAGAGATAGGGTCGCCTATCAATCGACAGCTGCTGCAGCTGGTGGAATAAATCTACCCGGAGCTTCCGCTGGTTTTCAGATAGAAACTCCAATTTCTCTTTCTGCTCGTTGGGAGAACTCTCAATGGATTGGTTTCCGGGAGTCGAGGTGGAAGTAGATGGGGACTGGGGAGAATAAAAAACCTCCTTATCGGAATTGGTCTCGTCCGATGCATGGCCGATGAGGGAGGCTCCAGAAGGAGAAGAAGCGGACGGAGACTCCGAGGGTTAGGGGATAGGTTTGGTCGAGAATTTCATTACCTAAGTACGCCACTATAGCCACTAAAAGGGTCATATCTTGTTGAAGAGGAAGTGAAAGGAGCGAGACCTTGCGGAGTAGGTACGGAAGGGGAGGCCTCTTCAGAGGTAGTTAAAACCCTTTATTTCAGGGAGGCAAGATAGGATCTTTCTTTTAGGATAGGACCACATACCCTAATTGAGACCCGGAGGGAGGCTGGATCTACTCTAAAGTAGAGTAGCTGTACTTGCCTTTTTCTTAGAGTGGATTGAGGAAGAAGTGGAACTCAGATGAGAACGTAGTCTTGCTGCATCTCCTGAAGGAGAAGGGGCTAACCTATCCAACAAATAAGCTGGATCCTCTGGAGTTAGATCGGCTGGAGTAGCTACTTACCTTACTGGTGTCCGAAGAAGTCTGTTGGTACAGATGTCATATGAGATGTGAAAGCGATTTCCGACTTAAAGACTACTAGTTGAAGTAGAGCCGACTCTAACATTCGACCAGAGAGGTCAGTGCTGGGAAAGCAAAGAATGGAATGTCTGTTCTAAAGAAGAAGGTTGCTTGATTATTCTTTTCAGGAGCAAGCCATAAGGACTCTGTAGATCGCGAGAATGCATGTTCTGATGCTTGCACGGGCTCATCTGCTTCCAACAATCCAACAAAGTGAGTTTCACAGAAGGGAGGTTAGCGAGATCCCAACTCTGAGGAAAGAAAAGAAGCTCGACCATGAAAAGGCAAGTCGGGTTTCACCACATATGTGTGGTACCCGGCCCCACGCAAACGTGGACTCCCATGGCTTTCTTGGAAAAGAGGCGAGTATCCCTCTCTTTCAATTGAGCTGATCACCTCCCTTCGCTAGTTAGAGTTGTGCTCTTCCTGAGCAGCTTGCGTGCGCTGTTGGCGGAGCTACTTCTTCTTACTGGATGCCCGGTGCCCACCAAAGCACAGACTCTACTCACCCACTACTGGACTAGTCTACGGGCTGGTGAGACTATTCCACTACAGATTGATGGACTTACTAATTTGCTGACTGATTCAAGGAGTTAAGACTGGCGGTTCGGTGATCGAGCGAAGGCTTGGTTCCTCCCTCGCTGTACCGAGGGAAGCCTTTCCCACTTCATCTCTTATATATATATATTATATTATTCTATAATGTAGATGATGATTGATTGAAGATTTCCTTTCTACAATAAGCCTACGAGATGAATTGGACCTCAGCCCGAAGAGCGCTTCCCTGGCGCTGGCGGAGAGATTGAAAGAACGGAACTCCAGCGCACTGATTGAGCTAGCTAGAAGCAGGAACTCCTATTTAAGTAAGGCCAGCTGTAAACAAAGAAAACAAGAGATTCGTGGTTGTACCGATACCAGTTGACAGCAATTGGCCAGTTTCCTACAGTTGACCGATTGATCCATAAGAGCGGTAAGAGATGATATTTACAAGGACGGGAAGCGGTATCGAACAAGAAGAGCTGGAAGCGAAGCACCCTTTGAAAAGCTTCTATCTGACAGGAGGAAGTACTCAACTAGTGAATGAAAGGAAAGATGACGCCCAGGCGAAGTCAACTTATTCAAGAGTCCTCTTTAATTCAGGTAACTAATTAAGCGCATCTATCTACCAGCAAAGACAGGTTAGAATGGTAATCTATGCTAGGAGTGCCCCTTACCTTAAACCTTAAGTAGCTCACTGAAGGAAGCGTGAAAGTAAGCAAGCAAAGTCTCAACCCGAAATCAATAGCCCGCAAGAAATAGAAAGGAGAAAGCCCATCTCTTTCCAGTAGTATGTAGCTTTACTTCCTTGAACTTCTATGGAGGGCTTAGTTAGCGCAGTTGAGTGGCGCTTGTTGAATACCTCTCTACGGCCTGTTCCAGGGAATGCTCTAGTCTATTTCTAACTAGTGGTGGAAAGAGAATGAGAAAGAGAGTCATGAAAGAGAATCGATTTCAAGTAGCAGTAGAAGTAGATTACGTAGTAGTGGTAGCTTGTGACCTCTCCTCTGAACCCTATTCTTTTCCACTAACATCTCGCCCGGTAGTAGTAGCTTCCTCCTCTCGCCGTCCCGCCCTTATAACAACTCTGGAACCCAAAGCAGTCTTGCAGGAGCGGTAACCCCTGTAGTAAGACTCTTCGGCCTCGTAGTCAATCTACTGATGAGCCTTATCGCCAAAGAAGGGGGAGCCTACTGAAGTTTCAAAAAAAGGAATTGAGAATCATCATAGGCTGTGTTTTAAGTGAAGGAGAGAGACAGGACTTGCTAGGAATTGAATCAATAGGCTCAGGGGCATGCCCCGTATCCGCTGCAAGAGAATCCGCTCTTTGACACATATATTAGACCGTAGCACAAGAGACGATTCGCTCTAGTCCCGTAACCAAGCGAAAGAGGATTCATGGACAGAAGCTGCGGGTAAACCCTCGGTTTGCCCTCAACTATATACGTTGATAGGGGATAACTTCTTTGCTAGCTACCAGCTAAAGGTGATACTATCTACAACTCCTGAAAGAAGGCCAAATAGTGTCTCATCCGACATTCCCTCTCTAAGGAATGCTTATTCAAACCATTTGTGGGAATTTGAGAATTTTCTTCTTTATCTCTTTCTCCTTGCTGGAAGGCTGTTTATGAGCGGAAGGGAAGTAGAGGTAGAGGGTCCGAAGGAGAGAGGAGATCTCCGCTCTTATCGTTAATTAGGTATGCCTCCAGATCTGAATGTATACCCTAGGCCAAGGGGTGCGATCCCCCGAGCAGCTCTTCATACTATGGGGTTATATAATCTCCTTGACCTTTCGATTGAGGGTATTCAGCAGTGGGCCTACCTTAAGGTAGGAGGTGATTGAAAAAGGGGAAGCCGGTCCCCTTACATAGCCATAATAGTAAGTTTTTTCGAAGTAGCTGAACAATTGAATCGGCTGGTATAGAATCAGCTGCACATTAATCTTCCTCTATTCTATCAATTTCATTCTTTTTTATGTCCACATGTTTGCTTTAAAAAGGAAGTAAGGCCACCTCTGAAGTTTGAGAACCAGCTGGAACTTGGATTGCTGACTAATCTAATATCCTATCAAAGAAGATGAACTTGCGGGTAATATACTGTATGTAAGACTGACAGGCTTCGAATGAGGCTTTGAAGAAAGAGATAGAGGTTCTCAAGAGCGGATCTTCAAGAGCAAAGACCGGAGAACAGTAAGAGCTGATTTGTCTCAATTAGGCTTTTGACGGAGCGGAGAAAGATCTTATTTGAATTTAGGGGATTCCTCTATAAAGAATAAGGGAGAAGATCTACAACCTAGCAAACTAGCCTCCTTCTTACTAGCATTTTTCCAGGTCCTCTCGAACCAGCATCTTCCAACCTGGTGCTCTCACTTCTCGGACTAGTACAGGTCCAAACCAAAGCCAAAGCTCCAAAAGTCTAAGGATAAGTTCCCTCTCTATGGAAGAAAGAGAGTGCCACAGCTATTATTTCAAAAGCTCGGAAATTCCTTCTGGGAACAGCCAGAAGATAGAAAGACCAGTGCCTGGCCTGCTACTGCTTCGGATGGATAATACGACGTTACTACTCTCCTTCCTGCTTGCCATTTCCTTTTTAAAGCTGCTCATTCTTCAACCCCAGGATGTGATGACCTATTCTATCTTAACTTTAGCTACTCAGAAACCTAAACGATGGATGTTTTTCCCCCGTCTTCCCAAACCAATTTACCTATTTGAGATGTCTCCATGTGTGGCGTGATAAGATAAGGACCACTAGGGGCCCGGTTTGTCCTTCTTCCCGCAAGAACCCTAACCCTTCATTCTATTCCATACAGCCTTGGTAGGACATCTATTTCTCAATTCCATAAACCGGTAAGCTCCATTTTTTTTATAGGACCTGAAGGCTAGGCTAAACCTCCCTCAAAGGGATTCCTGAGCGGAACTCTTTTTCAAAGAACTGGCGATATTCCCTTAACTGCAGATTCAATAGCACCGATTATGAACCCGGAAAGAGAAGAGCACCGTCTACTCATACTGTCACACCGGCAAGGACTTTCACTTTCTAAATAGAAAGGAAGAGGTCAGGCCCACCTTTCACAAGAGTAGAAGCTGGTACTCAACACTTGTATTCTATTCCCCATTATTTCTTTTTTTCGCTTTCTAGAAATATCATAAGAGGAGAAAGAAGTTCATGTAGGTCGGATCCTAGCGTAGATAAATGCTATCCGACTTGAATGATCGAATTTTTCGTTTAGAGTTTCGTACCCAGGCACGGAATCCACTTGCCAACTGATCCGAGTTTGAATTGGGGAACGAACGATCTAAGTAAGGAGGTAGCTCCAGGAAGGTAGTTCTTTGACCCAGTTCAGTGAGACCGGGGCTTAGCTCTTTGAAGCAGATGTTTAAGGAAGTTTCAAAATGCTTACTCGAAAGAGTAAGGAAGAAGAGCTGCTTTTATTTAAGCGGAATCAGAGCTCTTGGGTAAGAAGGCAGGAAGAAGTTCACACCAGGATTGAAGAAGCGGGTTTGATAGAACCAGGGTCAGCGAAAGACGATGGAAAAGGCTGCTTGTAAGCGTGATCCTCTATCCTCTCTCTTTCTATCATCAGAGAATCAATCTCGTAGCCTAGCTACGTAGCAGGCTCAGAGCCTTTTGATGGAGGAAGAACCGCGGCTATGGAATCTGCTGCTCTGGCCGCTGTTCTGTTACCCGGTCTTGGTGGTGTAGTTATAGGAGGTGCCGTAGCTTTAAACTCTTTTTTCGAGATGAGAATCATAGACTTTTTTATTGCCCAAGCAAGGGAATCCATTTGCCTTCGACCTGACTTTCTGAAATGGGATTCCGAGAAGGTGGAGTTCAGTAACCCAGTTCAGTGACCGAGGAGAGGTTGAGAAGAAGACAATGAATGGAATGGTCCGAAAGTCGCTATAGAAGATCGAATGAGTCTTAGTGAAGCTAGTCCATTAATTAGATAGATCACCTGTGCGTACGTTATCTATAATAAGAAAAAACCTGGCTCCAGGTAGCGAAAGGGAGTAGCAAAGGGGAAATTCGTTAGGAGAGAAGACCAGGATTCCCTTGGTCCTTCTAAGGACCAGCAGCATACCTGGATTTACCGTCCATCCAGAGAATACCAGTCGTCCAGCTTAGAAACCATTGAACTAGCTGCCGGAGAAGGGGAACTTCAACTAAGTAAGTATGGCCATTTTGTGTTCGAATTCTAAACCGGCGAGGCGCTGCTGGATGCTTCTGATCAATAGAACACGAAGAAGAGGAAATCGAATTATGTATGATGAGCTTGAGTCGAGTCAGAAAAAGGGTTATGATGAGCTTGAGTCGATTATTTCCAAGATCGAATTCCAGTTTTTTCTTATGTAGTGGAAACGCCCTACAATCTGAAGTTTTACGCTTCAGGGAAGAAATGTTCTTGGTGGATGCAGGACTTGGGACCCCCAGAATTTGTATGCAAGATGAGCTTACAGGGGTGCCAATCAACCGAGCCACCAGGTTTGAGAATAGGGTGGGATTCCTGGATCTAGTGGCCGGTGAATCACTGATCAAAGAGCAGATTTTGGAGAGATTCTTCATCGATCTAGTGGCCGGTGAATCACTGATCAAAGAGCGAGCAGCCGCCAGGTTTAATGATTTGGTGGGATCTACAGATGTAGTGGCTGGTGAACCGCTTCTTCTTCTTCCACGAAGATTCAGACAAAACCGAGCTTGGATGGAACTGAACAAGATTGAGCGAACGAAGACAAAGATAAAAGGCTTTATTATTGAGAAAGTAAAAGGAGGTTATTCAGTAGCCATCGCAGGTTTCATTACTTTTCTTCCATTCCGCCTCAGAAGGAAAAGGATATTGAATGATCGATTCACCATTGAGAACATTAACCCCAAAAAGAAAAATATTGTGGTGTTCTAACAGCGGCATTCGACCAAGAGCGTCCGTTGTTGAGATTTAAATCATTGAGAAAACGTCAAACATTTTCCTTTGACTTAAAATCAGCAACAGACCGTTGGCCATTGAGTGTTATATACTCCCTTATGTCTTGTATATTCGGGAGTACTTTAGCATCTTCAATAGTCAACAGCTCGTTGGGCCTCAACACATTTCTTGTTTTACCTCCTATGATTAAGGCAAGAATGAGTGAGGTTGCCTTTCTGACTGGACAGCCCTTGGGTTACTACGGATCTTGGTCATTGTTTGCATTGTCACACCATTCTATTGTATGGTTGGCAGCAAAAAGAGCATATCCGAGGAATAGGACTCCTTTTACTGACTACGCTTTACTAGGTGATGATATCCTAATCACCGACGTAAAAGTGGCAGAGCAGTACAGACAATTACTGGATCGGCTCGGCCTTACCATTTCAGAATCTAAATCGATTCTATCTGAGAACGGAACCATCGAGTTTGCTAAAAGGTATTGGACGAAAGATATGCAAATTGATCTTTCTCCAATCTCTCTTAGAGCGTTGTTGTCTTGTAGGACAACCGTAGGTCTTTGTACCCTTGCAACCAAATATGATATTAATATATCAATTTTACAAAGGTTGGGGGGTGCGGGCTTCCGTGTTCGTTCTCGCATTCATTCTACCCAATCTAAACGTTGGGAACGATTGAAAGCGGCTTGCTCAAAGCCAGGTAAGTCACATCTATTACCTCTAGAATATTGGATTGGAAGGTTTGGAACCCTCAATCCTTATTTGAAGGGAAAGATAATAGATTTTCTCCGAAAGGAATTCAAACCTAAGGAGTTACAACTCTTCCCTGAAGGGTTGGTGTTTGATGGTGAGCGGGAGATACTTGAACGCACTGTTGTACGTCAATGGATGGAACAGTGGCTGCGATGGTTTTCCTGGTACCATATTACTGCGCTGTCAGAAGAGGTTACTATCAGTCAATTGATGGAAGTTCCTATGTGTAGTAAATCCTGGAGAAGAACAAATGAAGATCAGAATTTGATCAAATTTGGACTAATCTGGAAATGCTACGACATGGGTGAAGGATGGGATATCTCAACTACACCAAGGTGGTTGTTATGTCCTTATCCAAACTCTTCCGGAGATAATGAGGGTGATGTCATGATGGCACCAGTCAATTAACCATTACTGGTGAAAGGACGCAGGTCATCAGAATTTAGGTGCATCTGAGCACCGCCCTAGCGAACTATTGGGTTGAGGGACCCAGCCCAGACAACTTTGGAGTAGAGTCACTTCCAATAGCTTCAGTAAAGCTCTTAAAATACGAGAAATCTCAATAGGTGGAAATTTCAGTGGTTGGTTCTTGAACCGATTCCATTTCTGCTTCCCCAAGACAACAATGAATGGACTCTTTCTGGGGAGGTTGAGGGAAGGATAAAGCAGCTAAGGCAGGATATCATTGTTGTAAGCCTCCTTCACTGCATTAGATTAGCGCCCTATTGATCGTGTCTTCGGAGGGTTGGAGAAGCGTTAAAGACTCCTTTAGGAAAGAACTCCTTGCCTTCTTTACGCCTTACATGCGGCAACAATCGCATAAATCAAAGTAGAGGTCACAAGATGACCTAAAGTCCAGAAAAAAACCACTCTCTCCCGGGAGTGCTTTCGAGAACACATGCACCGCATATTGCATCAACATCTTCTACAGATAGTTTACCAACAAAGGAGATTCCACCAAGAACTTCTATAGCTAAAAGAGCTAATTCAAGTCTACTTATTGCATTAGTCACGTCTATTTTGAAGTCTTATTTAACTCGTTCGATGTGAAGCCCTTCCACACCTGTATGAAGCATCTCCTCTCGGGATTCACCGGACTTCGTAGCTTGAAACAACCTGTCCTTTTCCTTTTCCCTATGCTGAGGCAGCACCAACAAATCAATCCATCGAAGTTCCTATTGACATACATAAAAATATAGGGATGCCCTTGATGATTCGGATCATCTCAATCAATTGATTGGGAAGAGATTACTTATGAGCAAAAGGGGAGGACGAAGTCGCAGGAGATTCGGTAGAGGAGATAGAGCTGGTAAAGATGACCAGCAGAAGCCTCAACAGAGGAAGAATTCCGCACGAGATAACAAGGGACGTTAAGGAGGACGTGGTAGAGGTGATAACCGTCACGTGTGCCAAGGAGATGGCGATTGACATTGAATTCTCTCCTCTTGTTTTAATATGAATTGACTCTGCTTCGGTCACTTTCTTCGTAGGTCCTTAAGCAACTCCTCTTGTCACTAGTCACTATGCCCGAAGGTTAGCAAGCCTGTCTCTTGATATAAATAGTCATTCCTTTCTTTCCTTTGTTAGAGAATCACCTCTCTCTGGTCTGGTAGGAATTCCATCTCTTCTGTAGTCATGCCTGTAGTCAGCCAGGGAGTGAGGAAAGCCGCTTTCAAGCCAGTACGGTACCACTCTCTCCTCAAATCGGATATTGGACCCTGTTATCGAATAGGTTCTTTCAGCTAGGAATGGAGTATAGGTACAAAACCGGTTGAAAGCTCTCCAACGGTAGCTGTCGAACGGTCAAATCGGCTTGTCTTCGGTCTGTCAATCAACTTCCTTCTCTCCCTGTTCTCAGTCAGTCCATTCATTCGATTTCTTTTGTGTTTTAATAACGGATTCCAAATTTTTCTCCCCTACTGTTTGAAGTCTGGCTTGCTTCATTTGTAATCAAGGATCTTAGCCAAACGGTGACCGGCTTTCGCTGAAAACATTATTGGGTGGAAGTTTTTCGATCAACTAGCTTACTTTTTTGAAGAAATACAAAACTCTTCTTTATATACACAATTCAAAGTCTAGTCCTTTGTACCAGAGAAGAGTGCGGCAAGGAGGAGATATTAAGCAATCAAAGGGATGCAGGGGAAGAGGTGGTTCCTCCCATATAGGACCGAGAATGCCGAAAGAGAAAGGTCTTTATTTAACCGTATAAAGAGACTTGAATCTTTAGATACCTATAAAAATCTTCCCCAAACTCGTCCAGGGGGCTACTTGGCCCTTGTGAAAGATCAGTTGGATCGAGCGTCCACCTTGGGCAAACGAGTTGATGAGGAGGCTTTTCTAAGAAAAAAGGCATGGTTCTTTCAATTCCGCATCCGGGGAAAGCAGCTTCCGCTAAAACCATATCTGCTACTCTGATATTAGCTATTCGAGTCAAATCATAGGATTGAAAGCCGATTGCTACTTTCTTGCCTTGGGGCATCGCATTCTGGATAACGTAATAAAAAGTCTTTCTCTACTGTCTTCAGTCTGGTTTGCTTTAGAAGTAAGCAAGCAAAGACAAGTGGTAGCTAAGCGAGAGTGCTTGCGGTGATGAATAATCTTTTTATTAGACCAAACAAACAGAGGAACCGCTATTCCTCACTGTAGGAACATACTGAGGCTAAAGTAGCCGCAGTCTTTGTCTTTGAGTAAGTTGCTATTGAGCTCAGCCCCTGGTAACATACTAAAGAATCATAAGAATCATATCCTGAGGACTAAAGAAAAGCTGCCTTGGAATCGAATCTGAAACTTTGAAATAAGTCTCCTTTCTTTATGTAATTTGCCCCGCCCCGGGATTCTAACGATGACGGAAGCCTCTATCTTGAAGGGCCGCGTGACTTTATCTCTTTGAAGAAGGACGAACTCTTCTTTATATATATACACAATTTTATGTACGAAATTGGAAGAAGAATTGCTGCTTTCAAGCGTGAACCAGGTCCAGGATTCGGACTAGGAATTGCTATTTTATCCGATGCAGTTAGCTCTATTCCCTGACCTGAGGGCGGGAACCGTCTTATCTTAGGGTAGGGGTAGCCCCAGGTGGGAAGGGCCGGGGGGTTCGCTTTTTGATAATCAATAAGTAGCGTAGGCTTCGATAGACTTGCAATAGCGATTCTTACCAGCAATCTTAGCGACCTCTATGCAATGCAGCAACTTCGTTGCCTTACGGTGCTACGAGAGATGCTCCGTTCGTTCCTCTACGCTCGCTTACGCTACGAGTAATTTAAAGGAGCAAGCAGGCTAAACTTTGTGCTAAGCAAGCTATATGACTAGCTTACCTAGTTTGGTAAGTGTAGACATGCAAAATTTTATGGGATTAAGTCCAAATTTTGTATGGACTAAGTTCTAAATTCAAGACATATTGACCCAAGTCAACATTTTGGGTTAATAAAGCCGGATTAATTATTTAAGTCAAGATTGCATGACTTAAGTCAAATCCAACTACATTGGGCTAGGTTGGGCCTCTACAAAATGGCCCACCCACATATTTCAAGCCCAAGGGTCCATTAGGATTACTTGGAGGCTACCCTAAAACCCTAATCCATGCCTATATAAAATAAAGGGGCTACATATTCTCTTTGGAGGCATCTTGAAAATTCCATAACATCTTGGAAGATTCACAAGGAGATCAAGACATCGACTACATCGTCTTTCTCAAAGTTCTCTAGCAAGGGTGAAGTGATCAAGAGAAGTTGTCCCTCGTGATCAATCCGAAGCGCTACTAACTCTTCTTGACGATCAAGTAAAGGAGGTCCACATCATCCTGCGCTCGAGAAATACGCTGCTTCAGCCCTCGAATCAAGGAAAAGAAAGACGAGACAAGAATCAGGGGATACACAGAGTTGTACTCACAAGTTTGATTAAGAAAATCATTTTTCTTTACATTTGTTTCGTGATTGCAGTTATTAATTTCCGTACACGAAATTTGTCGCGAACAGTAAGCTAATCAAATCAATATGACTGGTGGAATGTGGTATTGTAGCTATTGGTTGGTAAGCTTGCAATCAAGTTATTGCTATCTTACGAGCAGCTTGCTATACTCTATTAGTGCCTTTCTTTGGTCTATCATAAGCAACCGAGCGGAAGTAGGTTTCTCTCTTTCTATTTACTTAATATGCAAACTCGCTCCGAGCCGAGTCAGTGTTGGGGTTGGGTTGGTTGATCGCCCAAAAAATGATTCTTATCCCATCCGTCAGGTTTGTATGTACCCACGCTCCTGTTTATTATTTTCTAGAACCTCAGGAACTATCCTTTCCGGCTGCCCCCTCCCCCCCCTGGCCTTGCCCTTGGGTTTGTCAACCAACCTGGCATGTTCAGACCGGGGCGCCTCGACGATGATGTAGTCGTAGTAGTCCTCTGATGGGAAATCTGTTAAGATCCGCCCATGATTCATGGAACCATTCTTTCGCGTGCCGTAGCTTAGGATTCGTGCTATTGCTATTGTTTAGGGGCGTCAAGACCGGGTTCCGACTTTTTCTTTTTGAGAAAGAAGAGGTTACTGGACAAGCGAAAGAGATGCCGAAAGAGCAGATGCTTTTATTTGAAACAAAAGCATTAGCCGAGACATACCTCCCGCTAAAGAACACTATTGACAATGGGGTCCGGGAGGCCCTCAAAAAAAGCGATAGAGCAAGAAAGAAAGAAAGGATCAAAACATCACGGGCCGCACGCAAAAGAAGAGAGAGGATAGCCAGAATTGTATTGAGGCCGCAGCAGCAAGAAAACAACAAGAGCACGTCTTCCCAAACAAAGCAGCCTTCAGCAGGAGCTGCACTACAATGCCTCAGCTCTGGGAACAGGAAGGAACTGAGCGCCCCGGCGAATAAAGAAACCCTAGAACAAAAATGGAAGCCTAAGCCTTCACATCCGAAACAGAAAAATCATCAGTTGGAGAATCCTTTTTACAGGGTAGGCATGGTGAAGGCAGAATGGAAATAGAAAACAACTAAATGACTTAGTCTTGCCTTCTTCTTCCTTTATGGAGAGAGGCCCCTTTAGCTTCAGGGGGAAATTCCTATGTCTTTCTTTCATCCTCTCTGTCTATGGCCTATGCCAATTGGTCTTATTCGGATGAGTTGCATTTCGTTTTCCTTTTGTTAGTTTATCAGTCAGGGCCAAATCCTTCTCCCTAAAAATTCCTTATTTTCTTTCCTCGGCGAGTGAAGTTTCTGCCCTTGTTGAGTGAGTAAGGCCCGATCGAGCTTATGTGCTTGCCAGGCCTTTCACCATCTGCTTTTCCTCGAGAATGTGAGACTGCTCACCCTCAGTAATCGTATTGTCCGCTCTTTTCATTGATTGTACAGCTTTCTCTAAACAAGGAATTTCTAGGGAGTCCTCCCAGTCGGCTAAAGGCGCAATGGCTTTTGGTTTTGAATCCGGCTAAGGTGTGAGCAAGGGTATCTTCTTTGGGGTCTATCACCATAGCCTTTTCCTTTAGCTATTACGCTAGCCTTCTAATCGGCTAAGGTTGAATTTGCTTTTGCTTTAGTTGTTGTCGTAGAGCGACCTTCTGTTCTTTCAGTTGTGTAAGCCTTCCGCCTCTCTCTTAGCTTTGCATCTTTTCCATTCGGTCCAAGAACTAAGAGCGGTCGAAGTCCTGTCTCAGGGAATGGGCTTGAAGGCTAGTGGTCATATTAGTCGTCTAAGGGGAAATGCCTTTTCCGGGCCTATCCCCATTCGCCTATCGCTTTCTTGAGTTGATGTTTAACTTGCACCTAGGGGATTCAATCTTCCTTGAGGTTTTAGTGGGAGTTCCTTTTTGATGCCCATTCGCGAGTGGCTAAAGGGAAATTTGCTTGTTCCGATAGTTAGTCTAACCCCTTTCCCACAGCATTCCATTCGAAGTAGTCGAAAAAGTCTAAGACGGAGAAAGTGGTGATGCTCTTTGATTGCATCCGCTTGCTTGATCTTTAATCGTCTAGCTGTCCCCTAAGCCCCTTTCGCCTATGTTGTCTCAGTCTTGGATAGAGTCCATTACCTATCTTTCTTTGTTTGAATGAGACTATCTGATGTCCTTTCATCTCAAACTGAATGTAATAAGAGTGAAAAATTCGGAAATTTCGTACGAAAAGGAGGCTATGTAGTATGGCCCCTATCCCTTCTTTTTACGCCAGTTGCTCTGCTCCTTATCCCTTTGGGGCTAGACCTCAGCTCAGATCATCCTTGGATGCTAGCGATCCTTTCACCGAAGAACTCTTCAAAGAGGACACTGGCTTTCTATCTTTGAAGGGTTTACCCACAGACCAGAGGGTTAGGGCTCTCACCTTCTTTTCAAATCAAAGAAAGAAGAGCCCTTCGATTCGGGCCCTTTCCCGCTTTCCTTTGTGAGGGAGGTTTGTGCACATGAATTAATAGTCAAAGTATAAGGAAGATGGCATAGAGCATAGAATGAGATTGATGCTTCGAATGCCCTGTTTTCTGGGGTTGTGATAGAAGGAGCTGTGGCACTTTCGGAAGGGGGAATCAGACTAGGCTGTCACTGTTCTAGAAGAGGAAGCGTAGCTGGCACGTTGAACCATGTCTGTCAACGGTGAAAGATAGCCCTAAAGTGAGGGCCCCGGAGATAGTATTTCTCAACTGTCGATCGACGTGACAATCATGCCTGCTTGACAAAGCCTTTTTCATTCAGTCTCCCAATAAACGAAAAAGGATTTCTGGTGACACGAAAGCTGTGCTCGACGCTCTCTTTCCTATTCCACTGCGCTAAGTGGTCTTTCCCTTTCTTGCTGGATGACTACTATGGAAAAAGATGACGACTACTCCCAGTCTCTGGTCAATCCATGCTGATGCTAGAAGAGCTATTCCCGCCGCCCACCCGAAAGAGACGAGGAAGACTAACCGCCATCCTGCTCGAACCTTTGCTGCCTGAGTTATATAGCTGACTGCGAGAAGGAAGGTTCAAGCTATGGCTGCCCCATGGGATGCTCATTTGAAACCTTTGTCCGGTCAATGCGAGAAAGAGAGAAGTGATGTAAACATAAGAATGGAAGGTTTGCTTGTCAGCTGTCGGGCCAATGATGCTCTTCTAGCTTTACCTACACGGCAAGGGAAAGATCAAAGGCGAGGTGGGAAATGCCCCGCACGAACTATCTGATCAAGTTTTCTTTTTCCTATCACAGGCAGCTGGCAAAGCCGTGTTTGATCGTCGCGTACATGCTCCGTTACAGCTTCGTTCATGCGCCAATCAATTGACAGTGAAGCAGAGAAGGAAGAGTTTTGATCACCGTGTGGGTAGTCTCTATTAGGGTTTCCGTTTCATGTGCACTAAAAAGGAAGGAAGACTGGTGCGACTATAGTAATGCCAAGCATACGAGCAAAGGACTCTACCTACCCCATACTGACGAATGAAAGAAGCTCATCGCGGATGATAGGACAAGCGATAGCGGTTCCATTCTTGCTCTTCCTATTCCATACCATAAACAGACACCTTTGCTTCATCGACATTGGCGCTAGAGGCTCTACCCCCGCCCACCAGCCCTTTATGGAGTTAGCGGACCAAGAGAAAAAATTCCCCGATATAATAAAGAAAGTAAGAAGGGTTCCAAACCATTGAAACAGAAAGCACTAAAGACTGTTATGACGTGGCAGAAATGATCACCGTCAAGCACAAGATTCAAAGCTGGAATCTTCCTACTCTTGTTAGTTGGGACAGAGCATCCTATCTTGTTGATTCTCCTTTCCCACCGCCTCGAGCTCTCGCTTTCAGGGTGGATACGCAAGAAATTCACTATGAAAATTGACATGACACAATCCCTGAAGAGTATGATGTGCCCGGCCTTCCTTCTCTTGATCCCCACCCACCTCCCGTAGAGGCGGGTCAATATCAATATCTATACCAGAGATTGCTTTTAGCTTTATCTTTTCAGAGACAGGAGAATTCCTTCTGTACTTACAAGAATGCTACTTAGGGAGAAGAATCTCTTGACTCAGGAGCACCTGAATCTATTCTTTCTGTGTCCCACATCCGCCTATGTTAAAGCATCCGCCCATTCCTCAGTGAAAGGAAATGCTACTCAGGGATCAAAAAAGAAAGCGGGTGCCTCGTCAGAAAGACTTGGTTTGTAGAGTAGAGGCCTTTCCCCAAGATATTGCTTTCTTGCTCCTCTCCTTAGAGTCAAGTGGCTTTCCGCTGCTCTCCGAGACAGTTCATTCAGCTGGATTGTGGGTATAGCAGGACAATTGCTTTCTCTAGAAGGAAGGCCTTGGTTTGGCTTGTTTAATTGATTCGTACGTAATCCGAGAGCTTCATACGTGGGATTTTTTTGGCAAAGGAAAGTCAAGAGAAAGGGTGGTAGCTATTCTAGCAAGTCTTCT